ATAACTGACTCCATTGAGTTCGCCGCCATAGAACTCAACGGTTACACCTACTTGTTCAACACTATACTTAGATTCTGCCCTTCTAAAAGGAACATCCGCTCTAACAATTCCGTCGCCGTCTACCAAAACGACCGGAAATGTTTCAAAAAAAGTGGGCATACGCCGTACAAAAAGCTCACGTCCTTCTTTATCTCTAAAGATAGGGTGTCCTAACCACCCAACCGCTATTCCATCTCCGCTATCCATTGAGCCTGCCCTGAATAATCCTCCTTTTGCCGGATTATTGCCGATATAATCATAAAAAGCCAATTTTTCAGGAATTTTAGACCAGGCTTCGGATAAACTTTGATTTTCTGCTAGCCCAGCGCTAACTCTTCGATATATCTCTTGCTGGAAGTAACCCTGATCCCATTGATAACGAGTGGGACCAAATAATTCGATGGGGGTAGTTGCTGAACCATACCACATAGTTCCAGCAACTACAAAAGCTGCAAAAAAGACAGCCGCGATACTACTGGAGAGTACGGTTTCAATATTTCCCATACGTAATCCTTTGTATAGACGTTGTGGCGGTCGAACGCTAAGATGGAATAGACCCGCTAATATGCCCAATGTACCTGCTGCAATATGATGAGAAGCTATTCCTCCCGGAACAAAAGGATCAAAACCTTCTACGCCCCACGACGGATTTACAGGTTGTACTTTTCCCGTTAGTCCATAAGGATCAGACACCCATATTCCAGGACCATACAGGCCTGTTACATGAAATGCACCAAAACCAAAGCAAGCCACCCCGGAGAGAAATAAATGAATTCCAAAGATCTTGGGCAAATCCAAAGAAGGTTTTCCTGTACGTTCATCAGAAAATATTTCTAGATCCCAATAGACCCAATGCCAAATAGCTGCCAAAAAGCATAAGCCAGAAAATGCAATATGTGCCCCAGCTACACCTTCGTAGCTCCAAACCCCCGTATTCGTTACAGTCCCTCCTGTGATACTCCAACCTCCCCACGAATTGGTTATTCCTAAACGAGTCATGAAGGGTATAACGAACATACCTTGTCTCCACATTGGATCAAGAACGGGGTCAGAAGGATCAAAAACTGCTAATTCATAGAGAGCCATCGAACCCGCCCAACCAGCAACCAGAGCTGTATGCATTATATGAACGGAAAGCAATCGGCCGGGATCATTCAATACAACGGTATGAACACGATACCAAGGCAAACCCATGGAAAATACCCCTTTATCAAAGAAAAATAAACACTACGTAACTTTATTGCATTGGAATATACTATGACTATGCTGCGAACTTCCCCCGTTGAGTGGATTATTTCCTAACAAGGGTTATTTATTCTATTGTGTTCCAAATAATGGAAGAATTCTGTTCGTAAGAACAAAGAGAAGCAGATTTATTCTATACTCGATAAGTACCAATACGCAATGGTGGATTGCGTACCACTTTCTATGAGTAAATGCGTTTATCATTCGAAAGGCCTACTCGTAAAAAATTTCCTTTATTTTTTTGTCTTTCTTTCTGAATTTTTCTAATCTATGGATAAAATAAATATGATAAAGACAATATTATAAAGACAATAAAACCACATTATTACGTTTCCACATCAAAGTGAAATATAGGATTTAGTTCTTTTTTCTTTCAATTTATGCCTATTGGTGTTCCAAAAGTACCTTTCCGAAGTCCTGGAGAGGAAGATGCATCTTGGGTTGACGTATAGTGCGACTTGTCAGATATATTGGGTCATATGGGATTTCCCCGTTCTCTCCCCCGATCGAGATATCCTCTGTTTCGCCCAAGAAGTAGAAATGGAATCATCCATAAATTGGAGCGTGAAGTGCAATTAGATGCATTGTTTGGAGGAATTCATAGTACTATTATCAATTCGAATAATTTATGGTTGACTTTGATTGGACTAAAAAAATGAAGTATCCAGGCTCCGTTTAGAAAAAACCCAATTGGTAATATATCTAGGATTAATACGTGTATCCTAAATGATGCCTGTTTGTTATTTGGAAAGTCATACCAAAAAGAAATGGTGGTGAGAAGATTTGTCCTATATGTGCAAATCAAAACGGGGTGAATCTTTACCCGGAGTAGAGCATAAACCTAAAAAGATGAAAGAGACCCATTCAGGAACAAGAAAATACCATCGTGATTTGGATTGAATCTCGATGAAACAATACATCAATGAAAAGTGAATTCGATGAGTTTTTCTATTATTATTATATTATAAAGAAGAAATCAAAATCCGTCTTTATTGAAAAGTCGAAGAAAAAGCCCTTAATCTATACATTGATTCTTTTTTTTTCGCTATTTTTTTTTGAACCGTATGCACCAAAAGATGCATGTACGGTTCCTAAGGGATACAATTTTGCCCTACTCAACCGACTTTATCGAGAAAGATTACTTTTTTTAGGCCAACAAGTTGAAAGCGAGATCTCGAATCAACTTATCGGTCTTATGGTATATCTCAGTATCGAG